GATCTCGCATCTTGCCCTACACTCTAGCATCCCTACGCTACATCTCCGCTAGCTCAGCCTTGCAAAGTTCATGCTCCCTCACTTACTTCACACAGGTAGAAGGATCAAGGTTCTGAAAAAAGTCGAGCTGATAAATCGATTTCTTCTTTCTGTGAATCAAATCCTCATCAGTTTCACCAACGCTAACTGAATCATTCGTGTCAACGATCAATGGCAACTACTGATTCGGACACAATAGCACCGCCTTAGACAAGCGCTTCCAGCAACCTTAAGAGTACGACGGCTGCTTTCCGTATTAACTGCCACCTCTCGCTCAATCCAATAGAAGAATCAATCCTTCCTGGTTCTATCAAACCAGCTTGTAAACTCCTTGTGATGAGCTTGAAACTAGCCTTGAAGCATAGGCTAGGCAAGGAAGCTCTCCAACAACTCTCAAATACTCGACGCCATAGAAGCCCTTTTCACGCTTAACATGGGAAAGAGATAGGGAAGGAAGCATAAGCAATACTTTTGTCAAGCTGAGGAAGGGCTACTACTTAGGCCAAGAGCTAGGCTAGCTGCTTTTCACTTTTTGTTTGTTAATTCAGAAACATAAAAAGAATAATCCGATCTTTCAGAATTGCCATGCCGCCATTCCTGAAGAAGGGGATTGAGTCAATCTTTGTTCAGCATCCCCGCTCGAAAAGCACATTTACACGCTTTTCTAACGTGTGTTGAGCATGGTAAGCAAACGAAGAAGGGGAATACCTATGTTTATAATAGCTTTTCTGTTCCCGGCGATTAGGTTCTTTTTTTAGCAAGGTTTTCGGGTACGCTCCCCTTTTCATAACGTCTCCGCGGGCGAGCGGGGTTGAGGGGAGTAGTTATAGCCTTTCAAAGGTGAGGCCCGCCCCTGAAAAAAGGGGTGGGAGAAAGAGTTGAGTGAGTAGCGACTTCTTAACTTAATAAGTAGTGGAAATCATACTATTTAGGAAAAGGCGCGCCTTTACGTCTTAACGAATCATTGGGATTCGGTGTCTGAAAGTGGAGTTCGTGATCCTTAATTCTTAATTAAGACCGGGGCACTCTCTTGGCGTAACCGTCCTTAGTTTAGTATGCGCTGTGTTCCCGCTCATACTTCCTTGCTTGTCTGTGTTTTGAATCAGAGTCCGAAAAGGTAAGCTCTGAGTTGCCAAATCCTTGAGCGAATGCTCTTTGTTGGAAGTAGTTGTCGATGTGATCTCGCCGACGTCCTAATAGGCTTTCTGCTCGATAACCTAATCTTTGAAGTTGAGTCTTTCCCCTTAATGGGCGAGTAGTAGGTGTTGAATCTTCTTGGTGAAATCCCCCTGGCAAAGTTTTGCCATAATTCTTTCATCATAATAGGCAGTTTGATCCACTAACTCGAAAGAGGAGAGCAAAGCCTTTCACCTCGCCATATCACTATGAATAGGGAGAAGATTCTACCCTATGTAAGGAAGAAATAGAAGGAAAGCAGGTGAATTCGTGAGCGTTTCTTAAATTCCAATTCAATTGCAGCGTATTAAAAGCGACTAAATCCTTTCCATCTGCATGATTCGAATATGGGTCTCAAACGCCTATAGGTCATAATATTTAGGGCTTTCCTACTCAAAGTAAAGTAATGAGTTGTATTCCCGTTGAGGGATAAGAAGAGTGGAATGATTTTCTTCCATTGTTCCCTCTATAAGATCCCCTGTTCTTAGGCGCCTGCTTATTCGTTCGTCTGTGGAAGTTTCTTTAGTCTCTTCTTTTTCGTTGATCTGTTGGGGTAAGTCGGCTCTTTTTCTGTAAAAAATAGCAATTTCTGAGCTGTCAATCTAAAACCCGGTGTCGATTTCGGCGACTCGGTAAGATGAATCTATAGTTTTTGGGGTTAAACATCTCTATGCGCTCTACCGCTTTCCGCAAGTGTTTCTGGTATTTCGGCAGAGATGGAAAGTACAATAGCAGGAGATTCTTTCACAAGCGAGTCTGTAAGAGTGCCTGAGTGTGCATCCTCTTCTAAAGGAGCTGATTGACTAGCTAGTCCTGCACCGCCGGCTGCCGCTCTCGGGGGTAAATGCCCGAAGTAGCTCTTTGTTGTTTTCTCTATTGAGTTTAAGTCATCCGATTTGCTGTAAAAAAGTAAAAAATCTACTTTTGACCTATACCTGGGGGTAGATGGCGGTGTTTGATTAAATGCCAGTATGTTAATAAATCTTTCACCATACCAGGATATTAGATATTATATAAAGCAGGCGGGATCATCCATCGACTTCGAACAGCGGACCAGGCCCCTTTCCTTGTTAACTTTTCAATTAGGCAATTCAAGAACAACCAGCACAGGGCACTGAAAGGAAACTACTTCTTCCATTCCTAATGTGGCGCGAGGGGCATCTCACTACCTTTCAGGACAAGGGGAAGTCGCCTGTAGGGAAACTTCAAGGCGGGTTCCTTTACCATTACTCTTACTCTAGACAGAGCAGGATTAGACAGAGCGGGATTGGACCATATCTGATAACGCCAACGAGACCAGGAGCATATGCTCTTTAACGCCCAGCGACCCGTTACCCCTTGTTCTTTGGATCGATTGGGCCCGTACAACAAGACATTGATTGAAAATACAAGGGAGTTGCGGAGAATAAGTTAACCGGCCCAATAGAGTTCGGAGTTATGTATATAACCACCACTTCTTATAAGAACCCTGGTTTCAATAATCAAAACCGATTTTCAATCAACCGGCGCGTGAGGCGATTTAAAATCATGATCTCGAGCTTATTTGATAGCCCATTTATCGAAAACTAATTGAATCGCCTAATAGATCTAATAGATATAGAAGATAATAGACTAATTAAGAGAATTGGCAAAAGACCTGGATGTAGATCCCCAACCAGTTGTATCGAGTGATCGGTTTAAAAGCAGCAAATCGCATCTTTGACTACCTCCATGACTACCTTCCATTTGATTGACTGGTTATTGGTGAGGAAGTAATACAACTTGGTTGAGCAGATACTCTTTAGTACAAAGGACGGGGGTATGCCTATTCGTACTGAAGAGGCGCTACTTAATTTACTCTAAGTCGCGGTGTGAGGAATAGTACCCCGCCCTGCCCTTGGGAGGGGAGGAGAAGAAGAAAGTCGTAGTTCACTCTCCGGTAGTTGCTCAAGATAAAGTTATTAATCAATAGGGATCTGTAAAAAAAAAGGTAAAGCAATCGAAAGTCGTAGCTCAACAGATTGAGACTTCGAACTTCTTAGACGTTCGTGATGAAGGACGCAATGCCGTGTTAACTGTACTTACAATTTTCTGTCGCTAGATCGGCCGAAAGTAGCTCCCCCTAGAGCGGGTCGAGTTTATGGAAAAGAACTTGCTCAAGACGCACATTATGTATTGGTGGATTTCGAAACCGAGACATGGCCTTGAGACCTTGCCTGGGCGATGGTTTACTCCCACCGTTGCCGACCTAGCCTAACTTCCCGGGGAATTCACAGGATTCTATCTATTTCCCTTTCTTCAAAAGTTTTCCTAGTCAAAGGCTACCCCTTCTCTGAAACCCCCAAAAGGCCTTTTTCTGCCGAAAGGATCCTATCTTATCTGGAAGCCCCATTCCCATCTCCACTAGACAGACTTTGGAGTCTAAGCATTCCCCCCGCTACCTCGTAAGGTTATAGAGAGCTCGTTTCAAAGCGTTCTATGGTCTTCGAAAGGTGTGCTGAGTTGCGCCCTTTCTTTTGAGGCTCGAGAGACCTCGCAAGTCAAGTCGTGCATGTGTAAAAGTGCGGGCGAAGGGATAATCGGTGGAAGACGTCCATGCGTTGCATGACTATCAAGGCGTACCTCCACCCAGTTCGAAAGGGTAGAAAGAAGATCCGTCCTGCCCAAAGAAAGTTAGGCGTGTTCGATCTTCTCGAACCCCTACAGGACAGGCATCAAGGGAAGTTCTCGAGTGCGACCATCCCGAGCAAGAAAGAGTAGGGCGTTTTCCTTTTTTTCTGTCGTAGGTGAGGGAGATGTGCAGGGATATAATAATCTGGCCCCAACCCGACCCGATGGTGATCTACTGGTGGGGAATGAATTACTATTATTATATAAAAGTAGCTGCGGATGAATGCCCATCATAATCATCTGCTCTAGATTGAGAATAGGCGCTATGGGCCTTAATGGCTTTGAGGGAAGTGGAGGTTTTTTCATCACATCAGATCTGGAAATTCAGTCTCTTACTTCCTTCTTTGATTCTGAGGAGTGAAAATCGAACTAGTCTGGCGAATCCTTTCTTTCTTGGTTCCGCTAGCTCTTTATGCCCTATTTCACAAGACAGTCATGTTACTAGGAATGGAACTAGTTGTTGGGGTATACCTCTCTCCTCTCTTTCAACCATTGAATTGCCTCTTCTGGGGTCTCCTAAGCTTAGGCTTGACCTTGGCACCTCACACTCGGCACAGTGGAACGTGTAACCCGCCTGCTGCAGATGAGTGTAGGCTACGCACCTTGCTTCCTGTCTACTGCCCCAAGTGAGTGGTTCGAGGGCACAAGGCAATAAGTTCCTTTTCTTTTTAGTTCTTTGCAGTCTGTATTCAGCCGCATTAAACGATCTGTCCTTTGTAGATGTAAGGGTATCTGTTTTCCTTGAAGCAAGTTCAGTCTTTCTCTTATAAGGAGCACTTCAGGATGAATCAGTCTTAAGCGCCTTCCGCTGTAGCCCCTCTCCCTTTGGTCGAGCTCTACGCCCCTGCGCCTTCAACCAAGTTCAGTGGTTTGAGGGCACAAGGAAAAGGAAACAGGGATTGAGTTGATCTGGATCTAGCCGTAAGAAGAAGAAGGCTCAACTACAACTGGAGCCAATAGAAGTCTAAACAAGCCAAAAGAGGTATAAAAAAAATTCCAACCAGAAAGGAAGTCAGGAAAGGCGGCAGGCGAGCTTGATTCCTTAAATAGAAAAGCTTTACATACTTTCCTAAAAAAGCTGAGGAAGAGAATTCAATGATGGCTTTCATCGAATGAAAGGTCAATCAAGCAAGCTAAGCCAAAGAAAGGAAGAAAATGAACTAATAAAAGGCGCAGAAGAGGGATCGTTCGTGTGACTGAACTACCTTAAGCCCAGACCAGAAGAGGATGCTATCGAATGCCCTCTTTGACGGGGTTGTGACAGACTAGGTTGTGCAAGAAGCCGATTATTCGACCATCTTTTCCAATACTGCCATTTAATTGATGCTATCGAAGAAGAAGGAAGGCTCAAACTAATTTCCTTAGAAGCGTCTGTCTGTCTTAGAGAATCTGCTGCTCTAGAGGAAGGAAAAATAGTTCAGCTAGCCACGCACACGAGGAGGATTCATCTTTCAACAGCATTTCCGATCTTAGCGCTTTCGACTTCTCATCGAAGATGCCCATAATAACCTCTTTCGGAAGAGATGGCATCGAAAAGGGTTAGATATCCTGCTTTTTGTCAAAAAGTCCTAGATATGCCGCATCCACCGGTAATGGCCGATCGTAATCCTAGGTTAGGTGCCTTAAAGAGGTAGGAGATTTTTCTTTCCGAACCGAAAGAAGTTAGGAAAGTATAAGATAGGTCGAATAACTATTGGTTTTTAGCTTTTGACTTTTATGTATTTAATACCTGTGCCTGCGGTGCCACTCCACTTTCAGCAATATGAAGTGCTGTTCTCCTTGCTCTTTTATAGATTCTAAAAAGTATGAAATTGAAGCTTCTAAGGGTATACCGGAGGAGAATCAGAGTTGGTAACGAGCCCTCGCTCTGTATTTTCTTATTGCAATCCCAGGTTTTGGGCACCAATAGTCCTCCTCAAAATCAAAGTATATTTTTCTTAAGGTGAAACTAAAAGGGCTTTTTACTAAGCGGGTTGGAGAGACTAATTCAACTAAGGGAGATTTTCTAGCCTGGGCTGGCTCGATAGGGATCGATAGGGGGATTCTCTATTTATTATCCTGCCCCTTAATTTTGATAACAAGAAAAGCAATCTCGAGAGGAATAAGTACTCGAATAGCCCCTCATATTCTATTTACCAAAATCTTGTCTTGGAATAGGCTCGACTGGACCCACAGCAAACGGAACCAGAACTGGAGTGGAGGGGCAATAACAAGGACAGCTGGACTAGGCTTAGGAGGGTACTACGAAGAGAAGGCAGAAAGCAGCACTGGGGAATACGTACTTCTTGCTCGGGAAATGCAGTAGTATGATCCCTTCGATAGCAGGCCAGAGCGATTGGATGTAAAGAAAGAGAGAAAAAAGCCTTCCACTATCCCAGTCATTCCCGCAGAAGGGGGAACAGGCACTTTGAACAAAAAACTTCTCATTAGCAGCTGGTTTCCAGTAAAAGGAGTCTTCCTCATTTTTCTTTTTAAGAAAAAGCTACATAAAGCAGCTTGAAATCTTGAAATGAAATATAATAATAAAGAATAAGCAGATCAAATTCCAACAACTGAAGACATTTTTGTTCAAGTTCCAAGGGCTGAGCACCAAGAAGAAATAGAGCATCCACTCGAGGAAATGAATCCTAACCAGGATGGAATAGAAGGACCTCTGATTGCAGAGCCGGAAGCCAACCATGGGAAATTGGTGACACCGAGCAATGATGCTCAAATCGCTCCGCTGCAACGACTCTCATTTCGAATGAGCATTCTTTTCAAGTTGGCGAAGGTGTCCGATCTACTAGCCCTCCTCCAACCAATCCGGAGACTAAAAGACCTTCACCTCAATCTCCACCGGTTCCCACTGAAAGCAGAGCATTACCTGAGGTAGATCATTTATCCCTCCTTCCAGTTTGCCATAAACCTTCTTGGCTAACTGTTGACATCTGAGATTGAAGATGATGTCAACTCTTCAAGGTGTGCTTTCCCCAAGTTTGTCAGGATCCTATACATCTGTTCAGTCCTCCTCGAGTGTGCATTCAATGTCCAAAAGCTTGCTGACCAAGCTCTCAGACAGGGTTCAGTCTCGAGGACCTTCCTCGGGCATTGAATCTCTGGCCTTAGCCTGCCTACCAGTCTTGATCTCTTGCAAGAACAAAGGGAAGCACTAAGAAACTATTTCAGCATGCCATTGGAATAAATTCTTCCCTCTCCCCCGCATAGGCCAGTAATAGTAAGACTTCGCTTCGGTTGAAAGCAGCAATGAGAGCAGGAGGTAATTCGATTTCTGCGCCTCGAAAGGGGGAAAGTGACTCCCCCAACCCACATACCCGATAACTCTAACTTAAATTAGTGAGTCATTGGCTAGGAAGCTCTTTTCGGAGGAGTGACTCTTCTTCTTTTTTAGGTAGGGCATCAGTCGAAGAATAGCTAGTGCGCAACTCCTTTCATGAAGATCTGATACTATTAACGGATTTCTCTCCAATTAAGAAGTGACGGAGCTCTCCTAAGCAATAGCAAGCCCGAGCAGAAATGGTTGAACAAAATTCCCCCGGTTCCATGGAAGGTGCAGATGAATAAGCGGGTCTTGGAGGAAGGAACGGAACTGCCATAGTTGATGCATCGAATGCGCTAAGGCTAGGCACCTTCCTGAAAGCAGGAATGGGAATTCATCCATGTCAACAGTAATCAATAGGGAAATGACTGACTTGAAGAGGCATATGAATATGAAAGATATCCCCGAATGGGATTGATGGACAGATCAAAGGAGAGATAGTGCTAGCAACTTCGAAAGAATGGGGAAGACAAGGAACTGAACTTCAAGCTAGCAAAGGAATTTCTGGCTTAGCCAAGACTTATTCCTTCTTTACGCCGATAACAGCGCATTCCATGTCCGATTCTTCAACTATTGGAATTGGCGTCTCAACAGGAAAGAGGCTATTGCCTTGCGAAGAGAAAGAGACTGAAAGACTTCAATCGCTTAATTAAGTGCCTGACTGGTCTTTTGTCCATGCTTCCTTATGCGCTCCTCCTTCCTAGCTGCGTATTCTTCTTCTTGCTAACAGCCTATTAGGGATTCCCCTTCTTTCGCCTTCTCCTGCCAGTTCATCAGATTCGGGGGAAAAGAATGAAACATTGCTACCACCTAAGAGACCAAGATAGGTGGAAAGTCTTTCTCAGTCTGGAGGAACCATACTAGAAAGAGAAGGGTCCTCTTACTCGTGGAAAGTTCAAAGAGATACATGAAAACCCACTCTTTCAGAGAGAATAGGTAAACTTTGCTCTTATGACTAAGGTTGTTATTCATACACCGGAACCTGAAACTGTGTCTGAAGCTTTCACGAAGCCCTATGAAAGGTATTCAGAGGGTGAAAGCCATGGATGAAGAGATGAAGGCCATTGAGAAGAATGAGACATGAACTCTAGTCAAGCCACCACCTGATGTGAGCATCATTGGTTGGTTGATCTTCTAAGTTAAGACCTAAAGGCATAGGCTGGAGGCTACGGACACAGAGACAGAGGCAGCATCCTCTTACTAGCACCATCATTTTGCATCAAAAAGCCAGCACATTAAGCTAATGGTGGTAGCATAGCTTGTTCCAGCACAGGTAGGTTAGGTAAAGAGCGCCCTCAGGCAATTAGAGTAGGTAACCACCGCCTCTTATTAGGTAGGTACCTGCAAAGGCAAAAGAAAAGGGTTCCAATCCTGTTCTTTTGTGAGATACCTTTTGGAAAGCTGAACAAGCTAAAGTCAAAGTTCGCTCTCAGTCAGATAGGTTTAGCCATTTGTATGTTGTCCATTAGAACCCAAACCTTGAATCTGAATCTCCTGTTCTTGTTGGTCAACCATTCCTATTTGAGTGTTTTGTTCCCCCAGGAATTGCCTGCCCTGGACCAAAAAAGTCACAGATGCTCGCAAGTCTCCCTTCCTGCTCCAGTCAATCAGAAAGACAAAGAAGGAGATGATTAGTCTCTCGTTGAAGGTTTGGCTTGACTCTGTTCGCTGAGCTCTTCGCCTTGCCTTTGTCGGATGGGGATTGGTTACATGTCCTGTTCATTCTGCTTTAGCGCGCTATGGTGAGTCCACTACTGAGTGAGCAGCCAATTTGTGATACTCCGAGAAGTGAAAGAGGGCTTTTGCATCCCTAGTTGAGTTTTCTTCTTTGTTCTTCAAAGGCAGGAATTGGATTGGATAAAGCGTAAACTCTGGAGGCATAACCGCCGAGGGTTAGGTTCGTAGCAACTAAAGAGGTTTGCAAGGTACAAAGAAAGGTCTGGTTTAGACTACAAAGAAAAGGCTTCGGGCTAACTTACTGTTAGCTAGCTTTGCCACAGCAGTACTCCTACTTCCAGATCCAGAAAGATTTGAAACAGCAACATTATAGTGGCATAGTGAAACCCCCGATGAGGTTAAAGTCAAAGAAGACCACCGCCTCTTTACCTGTCTGTCTACGTTACGGTCGAAAGGGACACCCTTATGAATTGAATGAATTCAACCCTGTTCTGCTCGGAACCCAGGTTGGTACCTTCTTTTGAAGAGCCTTATTCGGCTGAATCAGCAGATTGGAAAGGCGGGGATCCAGCTGCTGTATCGGACAAGGATCGAAAAAGGCTGGCTGGCTTGGATTGTCTCGGGCTGTTAAGAATGATATAATTCTAGAGGCGGAGCGGATACTTTTAATTCTTATGTTTACGAAGGTGGTTTGCCAGGATGATATACTATTTGCATAGTTGGAGTGGAACGAAAGATACGAGGATTGGGGAGCACCCACCTCTTAACGGGCGGCTGGGAGCGGATCTTGCTACGGATAGAAGGCTTTCTATAACACTGCCGTCTCTAATTTCGTTTCTTGAGACCACATCCCGTTGCACTCCTCACGCAACATTAGAGGGCCGTTCAAACGGAGGCTGGCAGGGAACGGATTCCTATGCCTCGAGAGCTGGGAAGTTTTGGGTTGGGCTCTGTCCCCATCTAAAGCACAGGCTATGAGACCGACCTGGAAACAACGGTTTCTGAGAGCTCCCAATGTAACAACCTGAGATCCTGTTTCAAGGGTGGTGTGAGCTAGAGACATCGTCAATAAAATTTCTACCTCATTTTGCACTTTTGTTGGTTGCTTTGAAGATCATCGTCTAGTTTTGCTAGAGCAGGTTC